CCTCATCTCTTCTCAACTTCCCCCGGTCTTCGCCCTGAGCTGTATGAGGCAGAAACTCGTCTCACGTACGGTTCGAAGGCCGAGCCCCACCCCAGCAGTAATGGTGCGGCTTAGGTCAACTAACACAAAGAAGATACAGTTCACTCAACGATTGCCTTTGGGTTCCGAACTCCATATGGGGAAGGAACGTTGTTGTTTGCGGGGTCTCGATCATTTACATGGACCCACTTTTCATTCCATTTGTGGGAATTTGATGATCTATAAACCGTCCTTAACGAACGATCGGCTCATCTTTGAGCATGATGAATCACTTCGTGCCGACCTGTTGTCAATAAACTTTTTGGCCTCATATGAGAATGGAAAACTGGAGCATTTTCTTCATCGGTGGATGAAGAATCGCGAACATAATAATTTCTGGTTAAGCATGTTCCCAGAAAAAAGATACTTTCGAGAAACAACGAGCACGACTGAAGTGGCTATACATACAAATCCATTTACGGATCTATATGCTTCGATTGGAACTGGAAGTTCAAGAACAGGCGGCTGGTATACTACCATAATGAAACTGCCTTTTATTTTTTTTATTCGGATAGGATTTCTGTTGGCTTCGTTGGGGGGCTCGCGTAGTTTGTTACGTCAGCTCCAAAGGGAGAAATTGCGTTGGAATCGATAGAGTTACGTAAAGTTCATAATTGTATAAAAGGAGTCAAAGTAGTGACTGCAGCGCATCGAGGCATTTCTTCGACGGTCCCCGTCCGCTCGGAAGAATTCATGGGCCGGCAGGCGGGCGAGACAGAATGAGCGGGCACTACTAACCAAGCCAAGCCTAGTTCTCTCCGATAGGCGCTGGTAGCTTGCTTCCAAGCCTTGCCTTATATGAGTGGCCCATGGCCTGAAGGAGCCTTAAGCACTTGTACAATGCTCAAGTCAAGGCTCTGGGCAAGGAGTGGCTAGGGGTGCCTAACGCTGTTAGAAGGTTGGGCAAGGATAGGGGAATACCCTTTTTGAAGATGATTTTGGAGGATGCTCCGCTATATTGGGTTATAGTTCTGTCCCCGATTTCTCTTTCCATGCAGACTGCACGTTCATCTAGGTCGAGGAGGGTTCGACAGTCTCCTAACGCGATAGCACTGAAGGTGGAACCTCTGATGTTGGAGAAAGCAATGCAGACGGCATCACCTTCAGGTATCATGAATGTAGCTCTTGAGGTGAGGCTTTTCCATCGATCTATAAAAGACACTACACTCTCATTTGGTTTCTGTATTAAGTTCATTAGCTCAACCAATGATGGCAGGTAATCGGTCTGATGCTTGTACTGGTGTAGGAACCTGGAAACAACATCTTCAAACGTCCAAAGTTCATTTCATAAACAGGAACTAATGCAAACTAACGTTCGGCTTCTCTCTCGAGTGACTTCTGAAAAAGTGCGAAAAACATTCTGTCATTCTCTTCTGTAATGCAGCAATCGTTCCAAAAAAAAGGCGAGCATTAGATCGCCTGTCTATACTTACTGGACTTAGATCTTGAATCCTGTCGGAAAGATAACTAACCCTTGGATGACGGCAGAAATCTCTGAATCCAAGGCGGATGAGGTTGAGGTGCATGTCTTGTCATATACTTTTCGAAGAGATCAAAGAATTCTTCTTCGGGCTTAATCATTAGCTTCTTCGACTGAGAAGTAAACCTTTGTTGATGTTTAATCACTTCTGGGTCTTCTAATCAACCTCCTCTATTAGTCTTTTGAGGATGGGTATGCGATTAGCGTTGAGGTTAGGCCTCAGGTCTTTCACAAAGTTCTACCTAGAAGCTGTGGTCTTCATTCATTTCCCACTCGCTCTTCGGTGCGAATAAGTTTGTGCTAAGTTAGTATTCCAGGTTAGATGTCTACGAATAGCAAAAACTTATGTAATTACAGTCGGAGAATTGAAAGTTATTTCCGCTAACTCTCAATATCATAAGAGAAGGAATTTTTACGCTACGATGAAGCTTACTATTTCCTCTATCTAAGTAAGAGAAGGAAGAAGTTCCAATCATGCTACGGAGATTATATGCTGTGTTGATAGAGAACATTTTTCCTCATCAGCCTGTAATTACAAGGCCTTCGTTTCTATCATGGACGGAGTAAATTGGTCTAAGGAACATCTAAGTGTGCTCCATACTTCGGAAGATAGCTTCATCCAGTTAGCTCGGGATGCTAAGCATCCATTTCAGTTCATAGCGTGCTCTCTCTCGAAGGGAATATGGATCCAACAACCATCCCAGTCACCCTTCATGCCTCATCGAGTGCATATCAGATCATGAGTTACTTATTGTTGGATGTTGACCTGGCTATGCGAATGAGTCTCATCCCTTCCGAGGACGATCTGATCAAAGATGTGTGCTCCTTCTTCAACGAAGAGCGTCAGCCTTTGAAGCAAAAGCAGAAGGATCCAACTCTATCAACGTCTCGCCTCACTCGTAAGCTAGTCCGATCTTTATGCCTATGATCTATGGGAAGACT